TGCCTATCTATATCAATATATCACATTCGCGGCTCTGTTACAACACGCTAATTCGAATCTAAATCGAAGGGGTTAGAATGAAATCATAAAAATATGTATACTTATACTTAATTTTATTATGGTTATGGTATTTACTTGGGATTGTAGTTCAATTGGTCAGAGCACCGCCCTGTCAAGGCGGAAGCTGCGGGTTCGAGCCCCGTCAGTCCCGACGAATCCAAATACAATAAAAAAATATATCAATTCATCCCTCTATTTTTTTTTTGAAAAGAAGTACAAATAGCAGAATTTAATTCCCAACGGCGATACCTTTTCTTTTTTTTTTTTTTTCGTTTCACATTTATCACCAAACAAATGGGGTAATTTCCATTTCTTCGACTAGTACCGATTCGATTGATGGGAGAGAGACATCTGTGGATTAGTACAATTATTGTTAGCATCAGATTCAGGATTCCACGGGATACCGTACCGTACTGTACTGGGTCTGGCTTTTTCTTTTTCGATTACTCCCGATCTGTGGAATAGAGTAGAGTACTGTATGTTTCCCGGGAGTACATACATAAATGGAATTTGTACGATATAAAATCAATTTAACATAGTTACTGTGATAGAAAAATTTTCTTTTAAGATTAAAATAAAAGTATATCCTTTTTGGGCCCGGTTTTGTGTAACCTCAATTTCAAATTTCACTAATTTGAAATAATCTATCTCATTCAAATTTCACATTGAGCTTTTGATATATGCGTCCCGTTACTAATCCAAGGAAAGAGGATATTAAAAAAATAAAGATCAAACAAGGATCGCTTTTTTATTAGCGAGGGAATGCAATTTTTTTTTTATTTTATATTTATAAGGGTTTTTTCCTTGAAAGAACAAACTTTTAAAATTTATATTTATATATAAAATATATAAAAAAATAGTGAATTTGATGGAATATTAGATTTTTTTATACCGGAACTTGTACTCGTCTTTATCATACTTCTTTTGTTTTACAAGAAGATTAGATTAGATCATTAAAAAAGGGAGTTTAGAACTTAACTTCTTCCCTTTTTTTCATTTAGCTTCTATTGTTTGTTGGGGTTTGTTTATAAACAATGGTAAGTGGAAAGGCGGTTAGATGATACTTCATCAGATGATTGTACAAAGAGGGCGGTAGGTTAGAGAAAAGAAAGAATGGAAAAGAATGATAAATAAATAAAATAAAGGAATTATTGATTGGATCAGGAATCCAATTTTTAGTTCGGTATGGATAAAAGATCCTCCTATGTTATACTATTCAATTCTTGACGATGAATCGATTTGATAGCTCAGATATTGTTATTCATGATATTGATCCGATTCGATATCATCGAGATGTAATTCATCCCATTGAATTTACAGGCGAAAGATTTATTATCTCTATGGGATTAACTCCCGAGTTATTGCGAATTAAAGAAAAATTAAACAATGAGATTATGGAAGTAAATATTCTCGCATTTATTGCTACTGCACTGTTTATTCTAGTTCCTACCGCTTTTTTACTTATAATATACGTAAAAACAGTCAGCCAAGGTGATTAATTTGAATTAAACTTTACTTTTTTGTTTTTATCAATAATTGAAGAAAAGAATTAAAATTTCGCGTCTTAAATGAAATGAGCAGACTAGAATCAGCCGTATTCTATGAGATACGATAGTATGGTAGAAAGAAATATCTTAATCTTTCTACCATACTAGCTAGTATTGTTATTGTAGTGTATAAAGTTGTATTGTAATACAGGTTAATTTAATATAGATCAATCTACAATAGTATCGTCATATTCCTTTCATATATATGGAAATCAATTATATAGTTATAGTGATTATAGTGATAATGTATATATGTATATAGTGTCCCAATTCTATTTCTTCTATTTCTTTGTTTTATCTATTTATATTAAATTTGTGTTGATTTCAATTAATTTTAAATAATCGAAAGGGACTCTTACGATTATAATTCCTAGATTTGTGATTATTTTCAATATGAATCCCGATCGAAAGAATCAATGACTTCTTCCTCGGAATGCTAACAAAAAGATTGCTTGATTTTATTTTATTATACCCATCGAAGAAGTCATTGGTTGAGCAGTTGACAAATGATCCATGGGAACTTCTTCGGATTTCTAAAAGGATTAGTAAACCTTGTCGATTTTTAACGTTTGAACCATGATATGAAATGGGTTCAATAAAACAAGCACAACATAAATAAAATTTCTAAAATAATAAAATTAAAACAAGCGGTAAGTGCGCAATATGTGACTCGCCCAAGACAATATTTTAGTATGTGCAGTATCTCGTTGGACAACTACTATGTCTATGTTGTTTCCCAGATAAAATGTGTATCCACGTAATGTAATAACAGAACTATTTTCTCTTTGAACAGTAAAAAGGTAAACAAAACAAGTAAAATAAAAAAAGTTCCGTTCTTCCTCATGGTCCATATCTAACTTTGGTAAGAGTCAATTCATCGAAATATAAAATTT